TTCTAGGATATTGATATTATTAAGGATCTCATCGAAAACTTACAGCAGCTTGCCAAACAAAAGCTAAGAGAAAAAAGAGCACAGGTATGACTGGCATAAAATCTACGATTGGATTCAAAAAAGCATAGGCTTCGGGCAATTTGCCGAAGAAAAAACTACTCGAATAAAGGGCAGAATTAAGACAGATCAAACTAAAGATCTTAAGCATAACAGACATTTTTTGTTCTTGGAGAGAATTGCCTTTTGATTGAGTTATTGATATAAGGAAAGGGGGAGTAAGTACGGTAGGCAAAAACTACTTCTTCCTCTTTTTGCTCTTTTTGTTTGAACCCCCATAATCAAAAATTCTCAAGGAGAATCGCAAAAATCATACTTTCATACAATATCTTAATTGAATTCTATGTAATGATCAATATGTAATGATCAATCAATTCAATTGAATTCAATATCTACACATATTAAACTACGCATCTCAAAAGCCTAGTAACAATAGAATCGATTCTATAGATATTTGAAATCGAGTTGACAAACAACCAATACTTACTTAAATTTTTATAAGTGTCGAGGACAAATCGAAATGGGGCGTAGCCAAGTGGTAAGGCAACGGGTTTTGGTCCCGCCATTCGGAGGTTCGAATCCTTCCGTCCCAGAGCATTTTATTTTTATTTTCTTATTTTTTATTTTCTTATTGAATTCTATGAGACTCAAATTTTGGTTTTAACTTTCATTGAATCTTTCAGTTCTGTTTCAATTTGAATGTTAGATGGAGTGTGATTCTTGTTTTGAATTTTGATCTTCGACAAATCTTTTTTTTTAGTGAACAAAGGAGGAATCGAGATATGAAAGAATCTCTATTCCCCATCCCATTTTTCTATCCCATAAAAGAGGCGGCCTCGATTAGTAATAGTAATTTGTAATTCATTTGTTTTTTTTGTTTTTTGTGGGTCTCTTGGATCCTAACCAACTAACCTAAGGAGGTTGGTCCTAATTCAATTCGCTCAATAGGATGTCTTTGTCCAAATCTCATTAACAAACAAACAAGTAACCGATTTGTTTTCTTTGAATATTTTTTTGAAGTATTTCAGGTTTGGCTCTAATGAAAAATGATAAATCTATATAGCGCTGTGGTGATTTATCAATTTTATTTACTTTAGAGCAAGATTAGATTGTCGAAAGGGTAATGACTCCGGAGTTAAACAATATGAAATGAAACAATTTCAATTTCTGAAATTCAATATTTTTCAAATAAATATTGAAATATGAATATAGATTATTGATATTATGTTTCCGAAGGGATCTTGCTAAGACTTCTTCAGAAAAATCTTTACCCCAGCTATCTAATCTATAATACTAATTTATCTAGAATTCTTTATATATAGAAATAGAATTTATATATAGAAATATAAATAGAGAAAACTTATAGATCATGATGTCTACACATCAACCGAACCAATAATAGAACCTATGACTATTCATGATTCCATAATTGAATCAAGTCCATACCGGTTCCAAATTAAAATTATAGGAATGTTATGGTAAAACTTCGTTTGAAACGATGTGGTAGAAAGCAACGTGCGACTTGAAGGCCACGATCCGTTGTGGATTGTTACATCCACCATTTGATATAGGAATGAAGATGCTCTTGGCTCGACATCATTTGTTCTGTTCCACGAGAACCCTTGTTAGGTTTTCATGGAAATAGTTCATGATGAAGCTCGAGTAGTTAGTTTTTTTTGGGGGGGCAGGGATCTAGGGTTAATGCCAATCAATAAATTGGAACAACTTCGTAAACATATCTTCGATATAGAAAGAATCCAATTCGAGGAAGTTTCCAAAAAGTTATTAGACTTGATCAAACTTTTTCGATCCGAAGTGTATCATGCGGGAATCCACCGTCTGTAGGATTCTTTGGTAGAAAGAAATAAAAAAAAGGTATGTTGCTGCCATTTTGAAAGGAAAGTCTTAAGAAACACCGAAGTAATGTCTAAACCCAATGATTCAAAACAAACTATCAAAGGATCCCAGAACAAGCAAACGCCGTTTTAATTGTCTCAATCATTGGATCAGACGGAAGAATCAAAATTCATTTGATTTTAAACGAGACAAGCATAAGGGGAGGAAAGACCGCTCAAGAAATGAAATTTTCGAAAACTTTTTATTTGATAATTATCCAATTTGAGTTATGAGAGTAGGAATGATTTATTTTTCATTTTTATGAAGGAAGAAGCAAAAAATTAAATCAAAGTCTAATTGATTTTTTGTTCTAATTTAGAAATTTCATACATAGGCAAAACCTCGAATCCTTCATTTTTCTCGAGCCGTACGAGGAGAAAACTTCCTATACGTTTCTAGGGGGGGTGTTGCTCGTCTACATCTATCCCAATGAGCCGTCTATCGAATCGTTGCAATTGATGTTCGATCCCGAAGAGAAGGAAAAGATCTTCGGAAATTGGGTTTTTATGATCCCATAAGGAATCAAACTTATTTAAATGTTCCGGCTATTCTATATTTCCTCGAAAAAGGTGCTCAACCTACAGGAACTGTTCAGGATATTTTGAAGAGGTCGGGGGTGGAACTTCGTCCTAATCAAGCGAAATTCAATTAAGGAAAAAATTTGGGAAATACAAAAATAGAAGATCAAAGTTAGACTTATAACTACCCTTTTTGTATTTCCTGCTCTATTTGTATATCTTTTTTAGATTTATCATTGCTTCCGTTGAATTCTGTTTTTATATTGAATTGAAAAAGCCTTTATTTCAATTTCATTATGAAAGTTTTCTTTTTTATTTATTTTTTCATTTCTTACACTTTTTTATATCTAGATTCTATATGTAGTGCCAATACAAGTCCTTTTGTTTTATTTTCATTCATTTAAATGAATATATGAATTATTCATATATTAGTTATTAGTCTTTTTTTTTTCCATTTTTCAATTGAACCAATTTCAATTGAAAATGGAATTTCTTTTGTTTTTTCTATTGGGTTTTTTCTCAACATTTCTATTGACAACAGCGTATCAAACAAATATAATTCATTTTAATTGTCAATTTAAGTAAAGAGAAGTGAAGTGGATCTATTTTTTGTTTCAAAAAAATTGTCATTTAGAAAATGTGTGTGTTTTTTTTTAGATTTCTTTGTTCAACAGTTTGACTGAATCGTCTTCTTTTTTTGTTTTTGTATTCGGATTGTATCTATACAGTCTCTACTAGAATTCCCCAATTCTATATTTTTTTTCGGGTTGCTAACTCAACGGTAGAGTACTCGGCTTTTAAGTGCGACTAGGATCTTTTACACATTTGGATGAAGTGAGGGATTCGTCTATACCATCGGTAAAGCTTGGAAGACCGCGACTGATCCTGAGGGGAAATGGATGTTAAAAACAGCATGTCGTATCAACGGAGAGTTCTGAGAATATTTCAGTCTTACTAGATCGGTATAAAGCCGTGTTCGAATTCTTAGAACCGAACAAAATGAAAATCCTAGTTAGGTCGAATGAATAAATGGATAAGGCTAGGGCTTCAATTCAATTCTGGGGAAAGAAAAAGCAACGAGCTTTGGTTCTTAATTTGAATGATTCCCGAGCTAATTAGACGTTAAAAATCAAAATAGATTAGTGCCCGCGGCGGGAAGGGGGTTCTCGCCTCACGAGTGGATTCTTTATTTTTTTGTAATGAATCCTACTTATTCTGGAATGGAGATTAGTGTGTAAAAGAAAAAGTATGTTGATAAAGAAAGTTTTTCCGAAATCAAAAGAGCGATTCGGTTTTCAAAATAAAGGATTTCTAACCATCTGATTATCCTATTCTAAAATTCCTATAATATAGATCGATGAAATGGAATGGGGGAGTCTAAGGAGAGTCTAGCGAATCCGTTTAAAGTTTCCCAGGTTCCGAGGTATTTCTTATTCGAACTCTATTTATTATTACTATATATAAATACCTTGTTTTGACTGTATCGCACTATGTATCATTTGATAACCCTCAAAATCTTCTGCCTTTGGTCCAAATCCAAATTAAAATGGAGCAAATTCAAAGATATTTACAGCCAGAGAGATCTCAACAACACAACTTCCTATATCCACTTCTCTTTCAGGAGTCTATTTATGCACTTGCTCATGATCGTGGTTTAAATAGGTCGATTTCTTTTAAAAATACCGGGTATGAAAAAAAATTGAGTTTTCAAATTGTGAAACGCTTAATTACTCGAATTTATCAACAGATCTATTTTAGTACTTATTCTTCTAACAAAAGTCAAATTTTTGGGCCCAACAAGAGTTTGTATTCTAAACTGCTATCAGAGGGGTTTGCTTTTATTGTGGAAATTCCGTTTTCTTTACGATTCATATTAGAGCGCAAAAAAATATTAAAATCTCAGAATTTACGATCAATTCATTCAATATTTCCTTTTTTAGAGGACAATTTCTCACATTTAAATTATGTATTAGATATACTAATACCCTACCCCCCTCATCTGGAAATCTTGGTTCAAACTCTTCACTTTTGGGTGAAAGACGCTTCTTCTTTGCATCTATTACGATTCTTTCTCCACGAGTATTGCAATTTTAATAGTTTCATTACTCCAAAGAGGTCCCGTTCCCCTTTTTCAAAGATAAATCAAAGATTTTTCTTCTTCTTATATAACTCTTATGTATGTGAATACGAATCCATTTTTTTATTTCTCCGTAACCAATCTCTTCATTTACGATCAACCAGTTTTGGAGCCCTTTTTGAACGAAACATTTTCTATGGAAAAATAGAATGCTTTGTAAAAGTCTTTGCTAAGGATTTTAAGGCAAACCTATGTTTGCTCAAGGATGCGGATCTTTCCATGCATTATTTTAGGTATCGGGGAAAATCAATTCTGGCTTCTAAAGGAACGCTTCTTTTGATGTCTAAATGGAACTATTATTTTGTCAATTTTTGGCAATGTTCTTTTTGTTTGTGGTTCCATACTGAAAGAATCTATATAAGTCAACTATCCAGCCATTCCCTTGACTTTAT